TCTTGTGAAGAGACCCCCACAAAAATAAGTCTTGGACAATTTCTTTGTGAAAATGTCTGTATAGCCAAAAATGGACCACACTTAAAGGCGGGTCAAGTTCTAATTGTTCAAGTTGACTCTGTAGTAATAAGAGCAGCAAAGCCCTATTTGGCCACCCCAGGAGCAACAGTTCATGGCCATTATGGGGAAATCATTTATGAAGGAGATACAGTAGTTACATTTATATATGAAAAATCGAGGTCGGGTGATATAACGCAAGGCCTTCCAAAGGTGGAACAAGTCTTAGAAGTTCGTTCGCTTGAGTCAATATCGATGAATCTGGAAAGGAGGATTGGTACTTGGAATGAGCGTATAACAGGACTTCTTGGATTTCCGTGGGGATTCCTGATTGGCGCTGAGCTAACTATAGCGCAAAGTCGTATCTCTTTGGTTAATAAGATCCAAAAGGTTTATCGATCCCAAGGGGTACAGATCCATAATAGGCATATAGAAATTATTGTACGTCAAATAACATCAAAAGTCTTGGTTTCAGAAGATGGAATGTCTAATGTTTTTTTACCGGGCGAGCTGGTTGGATTGTTGCGAGCGGAACGGACCGGGCGTGCTTTGGAAGAGGCGATCTCTTACCGAGCCGTCTTGTTGGGAATAACGAGAGCTTCTTTGAATACTCAAAGTTTTATATCCGAAGCGAGTTTTCAAGAAACTGCTCGGGTTTTAGCAAAAGCGGCTCTCCGGGGCCGTATCGATTGGTTGAAAGGCCTAAAAGAAAACGTGGTTTTGGGGGGAATGATACCTGTTGGGACCGGATTCAAAGGATTAGTACACCGTTCAAGGCAACATAAGAACATTCCTTTGAACAACAAAAAGAAGAATCGATTCGAGGATGAAATGAACGATATTTTGTTTTACCACAGAGAATTATTTAATTCTTGTGTTTAAACAAAATTTCAATGATACACCAAAACTCTAGTTTAGCTAATTTAAGAACGGCTTCCTCCGATTTATCTGTTCTGCATTTCCTATGGGTATTTTCTTTTTTTTTCTTAAATAAAGAATAGAAAGGAATTAATGGTTTGAATTGTGTATCAATATCAATGGCCAATTCGCCGCCGAAGAGAAGGTTCCGTCGGAACAATTATTTATTTCGGGATACCTCATCTCTTAAAAAAAAAGAGAAAGTGTGAGTAGAAATGACAAGAAGATATTGGAACATCAATTTGGAAGAGATGATGGAAGCGGGAGTTCATTTTGGCCATGGTACTAGGAAATGGAATCCTAGAATGTCACCCTATATCTCTGCAAAGCGTAAAGGTATTCATATTACAAATCTTACTAGAACTGCTCGTTTTTTATCAGAAGCTTGTGATTTACTTTTTGATTCAGCAAGTAAAGGAAAACAATTTTTAATTGTTGGTACAAAAAATAAAGCAGCCGATTTAGTCGCATGGGCTGCAATAAGGGCTCGGTGTCATTATGTTAATAAAAAATGGCTTGGGGGTATGTTAACGAATTGGTCCACCACAGAAACGAGACTTCATAAGTTCAGAGACTTGAGAATGGAACAAAAGGCGGGAAGACTGGCCAGTCTTCCGAAGAGAGATGCAGCCATGTTGAAGAGACAATTATCTCATTTGCAAACATATCTGGGTGGGATTAAATATATGACAGGGTTACCGGATATTGTAATCATCGTTGATCAGCAAGAAGAATATACAGCCCTTCGAGAATGTATTACTTTGGGAATTCCAACGATTTGTTTAATCGATACAAATTGTGACCCCGATCTTGCAGATATTTCGATTCCGGCGAACGATGACGCTATAGCTTCAATCCGCTTAATTCTCACCAAATTAGTAGTCGCAATTTGTGAAGGTCGTTCTAGCTATATCAGAAATCCTTGATTCATAATAAAAGCATGACTTTAGTGAACTCTCTAATTGAATTCGAATTAAATAGAGTAGATTCGATTAGGATTCCTGAATATCAAAAAGGATATAAAAATAACTGGGGATATGGTGTGATTAGTTGGTATTATATACGATTGAAGTAGACAAGTCGAGAAAGCAATGATTGAATCAAAATAATATTTTTTTAAGGTTATATTTTTGTCAGAGGACAATATGAATGTTCTATCATGTTCAATCAATACACTAAAGGGATTCTATGATATATCCGGTGTAGAAGTCGGCCAACATTTCTATTGGCAAATAGGGGGTTTCCAAGTCCACGGCCAAGTACTTATTACTTCTTGGGTTGTAATTGCTATCTTATTAAGCTCAGCCGCCATAGCTGTTCAGAATCCACAAACCATTCCGACTGGCGGTCAGAATTTCTTTGAATATGTCCTTGAATTCATTCGAGACGTGAGCAAAACTCAGATTGGAGAAGAATATCGTCCTTGGGTTCCCTTTATTGGAACTATGTTTCTATTTATTTTTGTTTCTAATTGGTCAGGGGCTCTTTTACCTTGGAAAATAATACAGTTACCTCATGGGGAGTTAGCCGCACCTACGAATGATATAAATACGACCGTAGCTTTAGCTTTACTCACGTCAGTAGCCTATTTCTATGCAGGTCTTGCAAAAAAAGGGTTGGGTTATTTTAGTAAATACATTCAACCAACTCCAATTCTTTTACCCATTAACATCTTAGAAGATTTCACAAAACCCCTATCCCTTAGTTTTCGACTTTTCGGAAATATATTAGCCGATGAATTAGTCGTTGTTGTTCTTGTTTCTTTAGTACCTTTAGTAGTTCCTATACCTGTCATGTTTCTTGGATTATTTACAAGTGGTATTCAGGCTCTTATTTTTGCAACGTTAGCCGCAGCTTATATAGGCGAGTCCATGGAGGGTCATCATTAATTCAGTTTCGAAAGAGTCTTTTTTCTTAGAAAAAGTCAATATATGTTTCAAGAGAATTTACTTAGGGAACATACAAGTATGTTGTTTTAGTAATAGAAAGTAATAAATAGCAAGGGGGCGGGGAGTGGTTAGTATAGAAAGGCCGAACTAGGTATCTGGAATCGAATGACTAAAAGATTCTAGAATCCAATCCAATAAAATTTAAGGCAGAATAATGGGTTTACGTTATGGAAGAAAGACATGTATATTGGATATTAGATATTGACTAGTTATATATGAACTAATATTAAGCCCTACTTTAATTATTATTATTAATTAATATTAATTTAATAGAGAAGTCTTTTTTTTATGTTTTTTGTTTATTTTCTTTATGAGAATGAATAAAAAAAAAAAGGGGTCGAAGAATTCAAAGAATGGTTAGAAAGAAGGAAGTGATAAACTCAAGTTGTATAGATTCAGGAAAAACTCAACAAATAGGAACTAAAACGGATAAAGCCTTTCTGATCATTTGATGGAATATTATTCAATTCGGAGTTCTTACTGACTTCGACTGGCTGAATCTTAGTTGATGGAATAATTAAGTCATAATTTATTCGTTGATTGTATCATTAACCATTTCTTTTTTTTGTGCGAGGAACTTATCATGAATCCAATTATTTCTGCCGCTTCCGTTATTGCTGCTGGATTGGCTGTAGGGCTTGCTTCTATTGGACCGGGAGTTGGTCAAGGCACTGCTGCAGGCCAAGCTGTAGAAGGTATTGCTAGACAGCCCGAAGCAGAGGGTAAAATACGAGGTACTTTATTGCTTAGTTTGGCTTTTATGGAAGCTTTAACAATTTATGGGTTGGTTGTAGCATTAGCTCTTTTATTTGCGAATCCTTTCGTTTAATCCTAATACGAAAAAATACATACGTATTTTTTCTTTGGACTTGACGCTTGTCTGCTTGCCTTTTCGCATTATACCAAGATTACGCTCCTACAATTACTTATTCGGTGAGAAAAACGGGGGGGGGAGGGCTGATTTGAGGATGAGGAATTAGTGTTACCGACTCGCTTTCTTCCTTCCCCTTCTTAGTCCAACGAAAGCTCTTTAGGAAATAGACGAGGTATTTCGCAATTTACACGAAAACCCCGTACCTAATTCTATTCGAATAAGTCTTATTCTTATTGGAAATCTCAATTGAAAAAAAAAAATACATTGTGAAATGGAATATATTTTCAATCTATTTTCGATTTATAAATAGGAAATAGGTCAAGTAATACAACCAAAATTTTGTTCTTTTAGTCTATCTATAAGAGGAGATCCTATGAAAAATGTAACCGATTCTTTCGTTTCCTTGGGTCACTGGCCATCTGCCGGGAGTTTCGGATTGAATACCGATATTTTAGCAACAAATCCAATAAATCTAAGTGTAGTGATTGGTGTATTGATCTTTTTTGGAAAGGGGGTGTGTGCGAGTTGTTTATTTCAAGAATAGACTGGATTCAACCAGCTGCACCGCTTTTCGGTATAACTAGTAAAGAAAGGTGCATGATCTCGCGAATTACTTCTGAATAAATGAATAAATTATAGAATCATATGGAAGAACTATAGCATTTCGTGATTCGTTGGTAAATATACTTTGATTCTCTAGCACCCAACAATGTGGAACTATTAACATGGTTAAAGCTAAACCGTTTGAAGTTCACCCACAGCAGGGTACTCTTTCTACCACTATGTTAATACGGAAACGGTTTTCCATTTACAAGGAATAGTTATAAATTTATCGATATATAACACTCATATCGATAAAAAGATTTGACACTTTTATTGGTATTGGGAAAAGGTTCATCCTTTTTTCTTTTTTTATTACATTTTTGTTTAAATAAATGCCAAATGCTGAGATGATGACCTATTTATCAATATAAAATAATAAATTTATTTTTGATTTGAAAAAAAAACAACTTTGCTGACAATTACATATTTTTTGTTTGGTCAGAAGAGTCCTCCAAATATTCTATTCTGGCCTTGGATTATTGATTCATTTCCAATTGTGTTCGAATATGAACAAAGAGTAGAGGATAGGCTCATTACATCATTACATTCAAAAAAGATATGGCAATTAACCATAAAAAATTGAAGTAATTGAGCGTGAG